AATTAACTTTATTTTGTAAATGATAAAAATATGGAAAAAAAAATTAAATAAATATATTTATATTTATTAGGGAATTATTTTTAGTACGTGTTTTCCTGTATTGGAAAATTGATTTTGGGATTTTAAATTTTGCCAAATTTGCCGAAATTTGTCTGAAATCGGGGCAAAAATCGCCGAAAATCGGCGAAAATTACCCGAAAATCGGCGAAATTTGGCGAATTTTCGGGTTTTTTTTCGTCAATAAAGTTTTAATGAATACATAATGATTAAACATTTATTAATATATAAAAATTATATATATATATATTAATATATGAATCGGTAGTTTAAATAAATATTTATTAATATATATATATCATTTATCATTATATAGATATAAATGGTTATTTACATTTCTCAAGTTAATATGCCAATTTATTAACATATAATTATATATTAATATATAGGAATTTAATCAGAAATCCTTAAAGGTACATAATGTAAGACATATTTATAAGTATATTGGAAAGTAAAATTTATCCATTAATATACCGATTTATTAATATGTAATTAAATAAATTAATTCATTGTTAATTTTTATATATTAATAATCTATATAAATATATATTTTAATCATTAATAAATATAATAATTAATATTTATAGTTAAATAAATTTATTATATATTATTAATTTATAATATTTATTAATTTATAAATATTTATTGAAAAAAAAAAAAAAAAAAACTTTAATAAATAAATGTATATATATATAGATATTAAAAATAAATGGGTATATATTAAATTAATTAATTATTATTATTTTTTATAAATTTTTATTTAAAATATTATTCAATTTAATTATTATTGATTTATTATATTACTAATAAAAAATTAATTAAATTGATAATTTAATTAAATTATTATTTAATATATATTTTATTTAATTAACTAAATAAAGTTTAATAAAAATATTTATAAATTAAAATAATTTTATAGGGGTAATTTAAAAATTATTTTAATTTTATTATAAAATTAAATATTATTAATTAATTTATTTAATTTTATTAAAAAATTATATAGCATTCTAAAAATCTAAAAAATTTAAAAAAATGAATTTAAGAGGGTTTTATAATTGTTTATTTATTTTTATATAAGTTTATATAAATTTTTTTTATTAGAATTTTCGTATAAAAAAATTTGGGGGCAAATTAAATTTTATAGGAAATTTAATATAAAGAAATTTATTGATTTTAGGAATTATTTTAATTTAAATTTATATTATAGTAATATTTTTATTTTGTTAATAAATATTAGTATTATTGTAAAAAAAAAATTAAAAAAATTAAAATTAATAGAATATTTTATAGTTTATATAAATGTTTTTTTAATAAAATAAAAGTTTAATTTTAGCTTAAAGATTTATTTAATTTTTTTTTTACATGTAAATTTTTGTGTGTTATAAGATAAATTTTAATAATTTATTTTGAGAATTTTATTCGCAGTATAAAATTTTAATAATTTAAGGAATTAAGAATTATAAATAAATTTAAATATTGACAAATTTTGTGCCAGCAGTTGCGGTTATACAAAAAATGTAAATGAATTTTATTGGTAAATAATAAAATGATTTATTTATAAATGAATTTAATATTTTTTAGGTGAAATTTAAAATATTAAAATATTTTATTAATAAGATTTTGTTATTATGAAATTTTTATTTAAACTAGGATTAGATACCCTACTATTTTAAATGTAAATTAAAATTCCAAAGTAGTATTAGTTATGTTCTTGAAATTTAAAAAATTTGGCGGTATTTTAGTCTATTCAGAGGAACCTGTTCTATAATCGATAGTCCACGATTTACTTTACTTAATTTAAAAAATTTGTATATCGTCGTTTTTTAATAATTTTATAAGAATAAAAATTTTTAGAATTTTGTATTAATAAAAATGTCAGATCAAGGTGCAGTTTATAGTTAAGAAGAAATGGGTTACAATAAATTTATTTAAACGAATTAATGTACTTAAAGTTATTATGAAGGTGGATTTGACAGTAATAAAATTTAATTAAATTTTATGATTTGAGCTCTAAAATATGTACATATCGCCCGTCGCTCTTATAATAAAATAAGATAAGTCGTAACAAAGTAGATGTACTGGAAAGTGTATCTAGAAAGACAAATTAGAGCTTGATTAGTTAAGCATTTTAGTTACATTAAAAAGTTGTCGTGCAATTCGATTTAATTTGAAATATAATAATTATTATTTTATTTTTTTTTATAATTTTAATAAAAGTAATTTTAAAATTTTGATTTTTTAGTATATTTTATAGAAAAAATATTTTTAATAATAGTGAATTAGTATTGTTAAAGAATTTTGAAATAAATTTTTATTTTAAAAAAGTAAAATTTATTTTTTGTACCTTGTGTATCAGGGTTTATTAAAAAATTAATATTGATTTTATTTTTCCCGAATTTAAGAGAGAGAATTAGTTATTTTTTTTATTGTGACAAAAATATTTAAAATAATTAATTAGTAATGAAAAGTTATTCGTTCTTAATATATCTGGTTTATTTAGAAATGAATTTAATTCAGATAATTTAATGGTTTATAATATTTATTTATTATAAATTATTTTATTATTAATAATTAAAGGGATAAGCTTTTAATTATTTTTTAAAAGTATTAGTTTTGATAATAAAAAATGTAAGTTTAGAAATATCTATCATTATAGTTTGTTATAATTAATTTTATTAATAATATTATTTGATAATACTTTAAGTTTTCTATAAATATTTAATTTTTAATTTTTAAAAATTAGTAATAATGATGGAATTAGTATAATAAAATATTTATATAAATTTATATAAAAAGTTATTTTAAGGAATTCAGCAAAAATTTTATTCGCCTGTTTAACAAAAACATGTCCTTTTGAATATTTATTTAAGGTCTAACCTGCCCAATGAAAAATTTAAATGGCCGCAGTATTTTGACTGTGCAAAGGTAGCATAATCATTAGTTTTTTAATTGAAAGCTTGTATGAAGGGTTGGACGAGATAAAAACTGTCTTAATTTAATTTATTTTAGAATTTAATTTTTAAGTTAAAAAGCTTAAATTTAATTAAAAGACGAGAAGACCCTATAGATCTTTATAAATTTTATTTTAATTAAATTTTAGAATTAATTATTATTTAAAATAAAATTTATTATATTGGGGTAATATAAAGATTAAAGTAATTCTTTATTTATAATAACATTAATTTATGATTATTTGATCCAATATTATTGATTATAAGATTAAGTTACCTTAGGGATAACAGCGTAATTTTTTTAGAGAGTTCATATCGATAAAAAAGTTTGCGACCTCGATGTTGGATTAAAAATTATCCTAGGTGCAGAAGTTTAGGATTTTGGTCTGTTCGACCATTGAATTTTTACATGATCTGAGTTCAGACCGGTGTAAGCCAGGTCGGTTTCTATCTTTAATAAAAAAATATATTTTAGTACGAAAGGACCAAATATTAAATATAGATTATTTATTTTTTTGAATATTATTAATTACTTTGGCAGATTAGTGTAATGAATTTAGAATTCATCAATGTAAAATTTTACAAGTAATATTGTTTATTTTAGATTTATTATTTATATTAATTTCAATAATTTTATTAGTTATTTGTGTTTTAGTTGGGGTAGCTTTTTTAACTTTACTTGAACGTAAAGTTTTAGGTTATATTCAAATTCGAAAAGGTCCTAATAAAGTTGGTTTTATAGGAATTCCTCAACCTTTTAGAGATGCAATTAAATTATTTTCTAAGGAACAAACATTTCCTTTATTATCAAATTATATTATATATTATTATTCTCCAATTATGAGTTTATTTTTATCATTATTAATGTGAGTTTTAATGCCTTATTTAATTGGAATATTTATGTTTAATTTGGGAATATTGTTTTTTTTGTGTGTTACTAGTTTGGGTGTTTACACGGTTATAATTGCTGGATGATCTTCAAATTCAAGATATTCATTATTAGGGGGAATACGTGCTGTTGCTCAGTCAATTTCTTATGAAGTTAGATTGGCTTTAATTTTTATATCTTTTATAATTTTAATTTCGAGATTTAGTTTATTAGATTTATATGAATATCAAAAAAATATTTGAATATTATTTTTATGTTTACCTTTAGCAATAGTTTGATTTGTATCTAGTTTAGCAGAAACAAATCGAACTCCATTTGATTTTGCTGAAGGTGAATCAGAATTAGTTTCTGGTTTTAATGTTGAATACAGAAGAGGGGGATTTGCGTTAATTTTTTTATCTGAATATTCAAGAATTTTATTTATAAGAATATTATTTAGAGTAATTTTTTTAGGAAGAAATTTAATTTCTTTTACTTTTTATTTAAAATTAGTATTTTTATCTTTTATATTTATTTGAGTTCGTGGAACTTTACCTCGATTTCGATATGATAAATTAATATATTTAGCTTGAAAGAGTTTTTTACCAGTAGCTTTAAATTTTTTATTAATATATTTAGGTTTAAAACTTTTTTTTTATTGTTTATTTATTTAGTGAATTTTTTTTAGTAAAAGTTAATAAGGATTTTTACCTTTTATTATGTTTTCAAAACATATACTTATACAAGTTCATTAACTAATATAATAATTTATCTCAAATTTTATATATTATTGGGTTAATAACAAAATATAAAAAGTATAAGACTGTTAAAATTTGTCCTGTTAAAATGTACGGATCTTCAACTGTTCGTATTCCAATTCAAGTTAATAAAATAGAAATTACAATAAATGATCAAAATAATAATTGATTTATTGGATAAAATTTTATTGATTGGAATTTTCTAATATTAGTAAATGGTAAGATTATAAGAATTAGAATTGATATTACTAAAGCAATTACCCCTCCTAATTTATTTGGAATTGATCGTAAAATTGCATATGCAAATAAGAAATATCATTCCGGTTGAATATGGATAGGAGTTACTAATGGATTTGCTGGTGTGAAATTATCCGGATCTCCTAAATAATATGGATTTAATAGTGTTAATATTGTTAAAGTTATTAAAAGAATAATAAATCCTATAATGTCCTTAAATGAGAAGTATGGGTGAAATGGAATTTTATCAATATTTCTATTAGTTCCTATAGGATTATTAGATCCAGTTTGATGTAAAAATAATAAATGTACTATTACTATTGCTGCAATAATAAAAGGTAATAAAAAATGAATTGTAAAAAATCGTGTTAATGTTGCATTATCAACAGCAAATCCTCCCCATACTCACTGAACTAATATAGTTCCTAAATAGGGAATAGCGGATAATAAATTTGTAATTACTGTTGCACCTCAAAATGATATTTGTCCTCATGGTAATACATATCCTATAAATGCTGTACCTATTACTAAAAATAAAATTACAACTCCTACTATTCATGTGTGTAAAAATTTATATGATCCATAATATATTCCTCGTCCAATGTGAGTATAAATACAAATAAAAAAAAATGATGCCCCATTTGCATGAAGAGTTCGTATTAGTCATCCGTAATTTACATCACGACAAATATGATTTACTCTATGAAATGCTAAATCAATATTAGCTGTATAGTGTATAGCTAAAAAGATTCCTGTAATGATTTGAATTACTAAACAAAGTCCTAGTAATGATCCAAAATTTCATCACAAAGAAATATTAGAAGGAGTGGGTAAGTCAATTAAAGCTCTATTAATAATTTTAAATAATGGATGGTGAATTCGTATTGGTTTATTCATTAGAATTTTTGTCGTAATGGACCATAATTAATTTTTGTAATTTTTACTACTGCAATAAGAGTTAATAATAAGTAATTAATTAGGATAAAAGTTATTCAGTTATTTGGACTATTGTAAATTTTATTTAAAGTAATTAAATTTTCATTTTTTAGAAATAATCAGTTATCAAGATTTTCAATTAAATTTGAATTTTTTAGAATTGAGTTAATTATTAAATAATCAACGTTAAAAAAAATTAGTAATCTAATTATAATAATAGAAATTATAATAAAAAAGATATATTTTGAAAATTTAAATATTTCATTTGATGCTAATCTAGTTATATAAATAAATAAAATTAATATTCCTCCAACTATAATTAGAAAAATAATATAAGAAAATCAAAAGGAATAGGATATTATTCCAGTTATAATAGCAATTACTACAGTTTGAATTAAAAGAATTAATCCTATAGATATGGGGTGATTTAATAGTAAAAATGATATTGATAAAAATAAATTAATTATAATTAAAGTTAAATAAATACAGAGAATAGTTTAAGAAAAATATTAATTTTGGAGATTAATGATAAAAGATTTTTTTTTCTCTGAAGTTTTAAAAGAATAATCTTATTTTTGGTTTACAAGACCAACATTTTATTTAAATTATTAAAACTAATTATATATATATTTAATATTGGAACTTTTATTTTTATATATTTTTCAGGATTATTAATATTTTCTATGAAGCGAAAACATTTATTATTAATATTATTAAGTATGGAATTTATTATTTTATCTTTATATTTACTTTTATTTGTTTATTTATCTTGTTATGATTTTGAGTATTATTTTAGAATAATATTTTTAGTTTTCTGTGTTTGTGAAAGAGTTTTAGGTTTATCTATTTTAGTATCTTTAATTCGAACTCATGGAAATGATTATTTTTTTTCAATAAATTTATGTTAAAATTTATATTAATATTATTATTTATAATTCCTTTATGTTTTTTACAAAATAGATTTTGATTAGTTCAGTTATTATTTTTTATTATAAGTTTTATATTTATAATAATAGGAAGATTTAATTATTTATGAATAAATATTAGATATTTTTTGGGTGTGGATTTATTGTCTTTTGGTTTAATTTTATTAAGTTTTTGAATTTGTTCATTAATAATTTTAGCTTCTAGATCAATTTTTAATCAAAAAAATTTTGATTCATTATTTATTTTAATATTATTATTTTTAATATTATTCCTTTATTTAACTTTTTGTTCAATAAATTTGTTTATATTTTATTTATTTTTTGAAAGAAGATTAATTCCTACTTTATTATTAATTATAGGTTGAGGTTATCAGCCTGAGCGATTACAGGCTGGTATTTATTTATTATTTTATACATTATTTGCTTCTTTACCTATAATAATTTGTATTTTTTATTTTGATTATAAGTATAGAACTTTAAGTTTTTTTTTCTTTAGTGATTATTATATATTTAATATTTATATATTTTTATGTATAATTTTTGCTTTTTTAGTTAAAATACCAATATATATGGTTCATTTATGATTACCTAAGGCTCATGTAGAAGCTCCTGTATCCGGTTCAATAATTTTAGCTGGAATTTTATTAAAATTAGGAGGTTATGGTTTATTGCGAGTAATAAATTTATTTATTTATATAGGAAAAATTGTATCTCCAATTTTTATTAGAATTAGATTAGTAGGTGGATTTTTAATTAGTTTAGTTTGTTTACGTCAGAGTGATATGAAGTTATTAATTGCATATTCTTCAGTTGCTCATATAGGAATAGTATTAGGTGGAATTATAACAATAAATTATTGGGGATTTTGTGGTTCTTATGTAATAATGATTGCTCATGGATTATGTTCTTCAGGATTATTTTGTTTAGCAAATATTGCTTATGAGCGAGTAGGTAGACGAAGTATATATTTAAATAAGGGTTTAATTAATTTAATACCTAGAATAGCATTATGATGATTTCTTTTATGTTCATCTAATATAGCTGCTCCTCCTTCTTTAAATTTATTAGGTGAAATTAGTTTATTAAATAGATTAATAGCTTGATCCTGAATAACAATATTTTCTTTAATATTATTATCGTTTTTTAGAGCTGCTTATACTTTATATTTATATTCTTATAGTCAGCATGGAAAAATTTATTCTGGAAAGTATTCTTGTCATACAGGATTTATTCGCGAGTATTTATTGCTTTTTTTACATTGATTTCCTTTAAATATTTTAATTTTAAAAAGAGAAATTTTTATGTTATGAATTTATTTAAGTAATTTAAATTAAAATTTTGATTTGTGGTATCAAATATGTAAGTTATTACCTTAAATTATTATATATATTTCAATTTGTTTTATTAGATTTGTATTTTTATTTTCTTTTAGATTAATTTCTTTTTTTGTTGGTTTAAATTTAATATTATATGATTATAGATTAATATTAGAATGAGAAGTTCTAAGTTTAAATTCTAGTTCTATTATAATAAGAATTTTAATAGATTGAATATCAATGTTATTTATAAGATTTGTTTTATTTATTTCTTCTATAGTAATTTTTTATAGAGAAGAATATATATCAGGTGATGAAAATATTAATCGTTTTATTATATTAGTGTTAATATTTGTATTTTCTATAATATTATTAATTATTAGTCCTAATTTAATTAGAATTTTATTAGGATGGGATGGATTAGGTTTAGTTTCTTATTGTTTAGTAATTTATTATCAAAATTTTAAATCCTATAATGCTGGTATAATTACAGCTTTAATAAATCGTGTAGGTGATGTGATATTATTAATTTCAATTACTTGAATATTTAATTATGGTAGATGAAATTATATTTATTATTTGGATATATTAAAAAATGATTCTAATATAGAAATTATTGGTTTATTAGTAATAATTGCGGCAATAACTAAAAGAGCTCAAATTCCATTTTCTTCTTGATTACCAGCGGCTATAGCTGCTCCAACACCTGTTTCTGCTTTAGTTCATTCTTCAACACTTGTTACTGCTGGTGTATATTTATTGATTCGATTTAATTTAATTTTAAATGAAAATTTATGTTTATTTTTATTATTTATTGGAGTTTTAACAATATTTATAGCAGGATTAGGTGCAAATTTTGAATTTGATTTAAAGAAGATTATTGCTTTATCAACTTTAAGACAGTTGGGTTTAATAATAAGAATTTTAGCAATTGGTAGATATAAGTTAGCTTTTTTTCATTTATTAACTCATGCAATATTTAAGGCTCTATTATTTATGTGTGCGGGATGTATAATTCATAATTTAAAGGATATACAAGATATTCGATTTATAGGAAATTTAATAATTCATATACCATTAACTTGTATTTGTTTCAATATTTCAAATTTGGCTTTATGTGGAATACCTTTTTTAGCCGGGTTTTATTCAAAGGATTTAATTTTAGAATATATGTCTCTAGGTTATGTAAATATTTTAATTTATGTATTATTTTTTTTTTCTACAGGTTTAACTGTAAGATATTCATTTCGTTTATGTTATTATTCAATTACTGGTGATTATAATTTTTATAGTTATCATTCTTTAAATGATAATGGATGAATTATATTAAAGGGTATAATTTTTATATTAATATTTGTAATTTTTAGAGGAAGTATATTAAGATGATTAATTTTTCCAACACCTGTAATAATTTGTTTACCAATAAAGATAAAGTTAATAACTTTATTTGTATGTATTTTAGGTGCTTGAATTGGTTATGAGTTGTCTAAGTTTAATTTTAATTGAATTTCTATATCAATAAATTTTTATAAATATAGACATTTTTGAGGGAGAATATGAATATTGCCTTATTTATCAACATATTTTATAAATTATTATCCTTTAAAGTTAAGTTATGATTTATATAAAAATTTTGATCAGGGATGAAATGAATATTTAGGAAGTCAGGGATTATATCAGAATTTAAAGGAAAGATCAAAGTTTTTTCAATTTATTCAAAATAATAATTTAAAAATTTATTTTATATTAACTATTTTTTGATTATTTACATTAATATTATTTATAATATTATATTTAAATAGCTTAATTAGAGCATAATATTGAAGATATTAGGGTGATCGTTAGATCTTTAAATATTTATAAAAATTAAAATTTTATTTTTACAATGAAAATGTAATGTTTTAATTAAACTATATAAATAGAAATATAAACGGAATTTAACCGCTAAAGAAAAAAGTTAGCAGCTTTATCTTGAACATCATATTTCTTTAATTGGAATTTAAATTCATTGATATCATTAACAGTGATAGGCCTCTTTTTGGCTTCAATTAATAAATAAGGGTATATTTATACCAATTTTTAGGTCGAAACTAAATGTAATTTTTACTTCTTATTTAAGATAAATTGATTAAATCAATACTTTTTAGATGCAAACTAAATGTTATAGTTAACTATTATCCTATTTAGTTCAATTTAAAGCACCCTGGTTTCATTCATGATATAACCCAATTAATAAAATAATAATAAAAAATAAAGTTAAATTAAAAGTATATAAAAGATTTGAAATTTTAAGAATTATAATTATGGGAAATAATAGGGCGATTTCTACATCAAAAATTAAAAAGATTACTCCAATTAAAAAAAATTGAAGGCTAAAAGGTAGTCGTGAAGAATTTAAAGGGTCAAATCCACATTCAAAAGGTGAATTTTTTTCTCGGTCTATAAATGTTTTTTTTGATAAAATTCTTGCTAATCCTATTATAATAATTGAAATTAATATAATAATTAATGCTATTATTGAAATTGCTATTATTATTTATACTAAAAATAATTAGACCATTTGATTGGAAGTCAAATATACTCGTTATACTATATAAATTAACTACCCCATCAATAGATAGAAATATATAAGAAAAGTCAAACTACATCAACAAAATGTCAGTATCATGCTGCAGCCTCAAAACCAAAATGATGAATAGATGAGAAATGATTAAAATAATGACGAAATAAGCATACTAATAAGAATGTTGTTCCGATAATAACATGAAGTCCGTGAAAACCTGTTGCTATAAAAAAAGATGAACCATAAACAGTATCTGCAATTGTAAAAGGAGATTCAATATATTCAAAAGCTTGAAGAATTGTAAAATAAATTCCTAAAATACATGTAAAAAATAGACTTTGTAATGCTTGTCTATAATTATTTTCTATTAATCTATGATGAGCTCAAGTAACTGTTACTCCTGATGTTAATAAAATTAAAGTATTTAATAGAGGAATTTGAAGAGGGTTAAAAGGAACAATTCCAACAGGTGGTCATATTGCTCCGAGTTCAATAGTTGGGGCTAGACTTCTGTGAAAAAAACCTCAAAAAAATGAAATAAAAAAGAAAACTTCGGAAGTAATAAATAAAATTATTCCTCAACGTAATCCTATAGTTACTGAATATGTATGAAGACCTTGAAATGTACCTTCTCGAGTTACATCTCGTCATCATTGAATTATTGTTAATAGTAAAATAAGTATTCCTATAAATATTAAGTTAGGATTATATTGATGGAATCATTTTACAAGTCCAGATACTATAATTATAGCTCCTATGGCCCCAGTTAGAGGTCAAGGTCTATAATCAACGAGATGGTAAGGATGGTTTGAATGTGTTGACATTAAATTACTTCACTTGAATATAAAGTTGTTAGAATAGCAAATACATATGATTGAATAATAGATACAGCAAATTCAAGTATTAATAATAAAATTTGTGTAATAATCAATAAATTTAATAATATAGAATTTAATATTGGGCCAGTATTTCCTAATAAGGTTAAAAGTAAATGTCCCGCAATTATATTAGCAGCTAGTCGAACTGCAAGAGTTCCTGGTCGAATAATATTTCTAATTGTTTCAATACATACTATGAAAGGTATTAAAACTGGGGGTGTACCCTGAGGAACTAAATGTGCAAATATATGTTGTGTATTATTAAATCACCCAAAAATTATAAATCTAAATCATAATGGTAAAGCAAGAGTTAATGTTATAGATATGTGACTTGAGCTAGTAAAAATATAGGGGAATAGTCCTATAAAATTATTAAATAAAATAAATGAAAATAGTGAAATAAATAATAATGTTCTTCCCTTATAATTAAAAGAACCTAGTAATGTTTTAAATTCTTTGTGTAAAGTTAATAAAATATTAATTCAAATAATTCTATATCGAGTTGGAATAAATCAGTAAGATATGGGAATTAATATGATACCTAAAAGAGTTCTTATTCAATTAAGAGATAAATTAAAATTTGTTACCGGGTCAAAAGTGGAAAATAAATTTGTTATCATTTTCAATTTAATTTATTTGTTTTAATTTTAATTGTTTGATTTTCTTGAGAGGGATATTTAAGAAAGTTATAATAATTTAAGATATTAATAATAATAAAAATTAATGAAAAAAAAATATAAAGAAGTAATCATCTTATTGGGGCTATTTGTGGAATTAAAGAATATTAATACTTTAATAATTTTAGTTTGACATTCTAATGTTATATTTTAACTAATTCTTTTCATTAGAAATAATCGTTAATTTATTATAATTTGGTTTAAGAGACCAATACTTACTTTCAGCCATCTAATGAATTTTTTCTAAGGTCTGAGATTCATCTAATAAAGATCTTAGTTGGGACACTTTCAATAACAATAGGTATGAAACTGTGGTTTGCTCCACAGATTTCAGAACATTGTCCATAGAATAGCCCCGGTCGATTTATAAAAAAATTTGTTTGATTCAACCGCCCTGGAGTTGCATCAATTTTTACTCCAAGAGATGGAATAGTTCATGAATGAAGTACGTCTATTGCAGTAACTAAAACTCGAATTTGAGATAAAAATGGTAGTACAATTCGGTTGTCTACATCTAATAAACGGAATTCATTCGGCTTTAATTCATTAGTAGGGGTTATATAAGAATCAAATTCTGTTTTAAAAAAATCTGAATATTCGTATCTTCAATATCATTGATGTCCAATTGATTTAAGAGTTAATCATGGGTTTCTAATTTCATCAAGTAAATATAGTAAACGAAGTGAGGGAAGGGCAATAAAAACTAAAATAATAGCGGGTAAAATTGTTCAAATAATTTCAATTGTTTGGCCTTCTAGTAAATATCGATTAATATATTTATTAAAAAATAATGAAGATATTAAATAACCAACTAAAATAGTAATTATAGTTAAAATTATTAAGGTATGATCATGAAAAAAAATTAATTGTTCTATTAAAGGTGAAGAGGCATCTTGAAGATTAAGTTCAGATCATGTTGCCATTTTCTAATAAAAGAATAATCTTTATATATGAAGCTTAAATTCATTGCACTAATCTGCCATATTAGAAATTAGATAGCATTGGTAATTCCGAATAACTATGTTCAGCAGGAGGATAATTTTGGAATCACTCAATTGATGTTGGTATTTGATTAGAAAATACAACTAATCGTTGTGAAATAAATGCTTCTCAGATAATATAAATAAATAATAATACTCCAATAAATGAGATAGTTGAACCAATTGATGAAATTACATTTCACGATGTATAAGCATCAGGATAATCAGAATATCGTCGAGGTATTCCTCTTAGTCCTAAAAAATGTTGGGGGAAAAATGTTAAATTTACTCCAATAAATATTACAGCAAATTGAATTTTTAATAATTTTGAATTAAGAGTAATCCCTGTAAATAAAGGAAATCAGTGAATAAAACCTCCTAAAATAGCAAATACGGCCCCTATTGATAGAACATAGTGGAAATGAGCAACAACATAATATGTATCATGTAAAATAATATCAATTGATGAGTTAGCTAGTACTACTCCTGTTAGTCCTCCTACTGTAAATAAAAATACAAATCCTAAGGCTCATAATAGAGATGGTCTATAAGAAATTTGAGCACCGTGAAGAGTAGCTAATCAAGAAAAAATTTTAATTCCTGTAGGAACAGCAATAATTATAGTAGCTGAAGTAAAATAAGCTCGTGTATCAACGTCTATTCCAACAGTAAATATATGATGAGCTCAGACAACAAATCCTAATAAACCAATAGCTAATATAGCATAAATTATTCCTAGTGATCCAAATGTTTCCTTTTTTCCTCTTTCTTGTCTAATAATATGTGAAATTATTCCAAATCCGGGTAGAATTAAAATATAAACTTCCGGGTGTCCGAAAAATCAAAATAAATGTTGGTATAAAATTGGATCTCCCCCTCCTGCCGGGTCGAAAAAAGAAGTATTTAAATTTCGGTCAGTTAAAAGTATAGTAATTGCTCCTGCTAATACTGGAAGAGAAAGTAATAAAAGTAAAGCTGTAATTCCAACTGATCAAACAAATAATGGTATTCGATCAAATGTTATACCTACTGATCGTATATTAATAATTGTTGTAATAAAATTTACAGCTCCTAAAATTGAAGAAACTCCGGCTAAATGAAGGCTAAAAATTGCAAGATCTACTGAAGCACCCCCATGGGCAATCCCAGCTGATAATGGTGGGTAAACAGTTCATCCTGTACCAGCCCCATTTTCTACTATTCTGCTTATTAAAAGAAGGGTTAATGAAGGTGGAAGAAGTCAAAATCTTATATTATTTATTCGGGGAAATGCCATATCAGGAGCTCCTAGTATTAAAGGAACTAATCAATTTCCAAATCCCCCAATTATAATAGGTATAACTATGAAAAAAATTATAATAAAAGCATGCGCTGTTACAATAACATTATAAATTTGGTCATCACCAATAAGTGATCCCGGATTACCTAATTCTGCTCGAATTAATAATCTTAGTGATGTTCCAACTATTCCGGCTCAAGCACCGAAAATAAAGTATAGAGTTCCAATGTCCTTATGGTTTGTTGAGAATAATCATTTTTGCGGTAAAATGGCTGAACTATAGGTAATAAACTGTAAATTTATTTATGAAATTTAATTTCTTTTACCATTCAGGTATTATAGTTTATGAAAAATTCTAAATTGCAAATTTAGAGAAAAACTTTGTTTTAATACTTTTTCCGTTATTTTAAGGCTTAAAGTACCTTTCTTTATTTACAGCTTTGAAGGCTGTGAGTTTGTTTAACTTAAATCCTTAATTAATAAAAGTTAAATATAATAGTATAAAGAATTAATCCATTTATAGAAATAAATGTTAAAATTGAAATTGAAATTTTGTTTATATAATTTTTATTTAAAATTATTATAAAATTTAATGAATTATGATTTAATATTATTCTTGAGTACGAAATTCGTAAATAAAAGTATAGGGTGATTAAAGATATTATTAATATGAAAACTAATAAAGGAAAATAAGATTTTCTCAAATTTTGAATAATTATTCATTTTGGTAAAAATCCAAGAAAAGGGGGTAATCCTCCTAAAGACAGTAAATTAATTAATGTAAAATATTTAATCAAAAAATTTGTTTTCATTATTATGTATATTTGTTTTAATAAGAAAATATTGTATAAATTAAACAATATTGATAATGTTAATACAATAATTGTATAAACTGTAAAATAAATAATTCATATTAATTCGTTAATTAAAAAAGCTCTTAATATTCATCTAATATGATTAATTGAGGAGTAAGCTATTAATTTTCGTAGTCTAATTTGGTTTAATCCTCCTAAACTTCCAACTATTGCTGAAATTAAGATAATAAAGAAAATATAATCAATAAAATTAATTGTATAAGAAATTAATATTATTGGTGCAATTTTTTGTCAAGTTATTAAAATTATTCTATTTGTTCAATTTATTCCTTCAATAATTTCAGGGAATCAGAAGTGAAATGGTGCTGCTCCTATTTTTAAAAATAATGATGAATTTATAATTATTAAATTGAAATTATTAGTTATTAAAAATTCATTAATAAAATTTCTTTTAAATAATGTTATAATTAAAGAAAATAATAGAATTGTTGAAGCTATTGCTTGAACTAAAAAATATTTCATAGATGCTTCTGATGAATAAGGATTATTTTTATCATTTAATAGGGGAATAAATGATAATAAATTAATTTCTAATCCAATTCATATACCTAATCATCTTATTGAAGAAATAGAAATTAAAGTTCCTAAGAAAAGAGTAGTAATAAAGATTAATTTATATATAGGAAAAATTAAAAAGAAAAGGACTAAAACCTTTATATTTGGGGTATGAACCTAAGAGCTTAATTAGCTTATCTTTTTAAGCTAATTACATTTTAGTATATGACGTACAAAAGTTTTTGATACTTTCAGAAATAGTTTAATTCTATTAAATGTAATTTTATCACAAAAGTTTTATAATTATGGGGGCTAATTATATTCTAATAATAAAATTAATGAGAGTAAAAAATTTACATGATTTATTCTATCAAAATAACCCTTTTAGTCAGGCATCTCATT